ACTCCGAATCATTCTCTTGAAGCTCATCCTCTTTATGATAAATGATCCATTTGCCCCGAAATGACCCAGTCCAATAGGGAAATCCCAATTCAGTGGGCCTTTCGATACAATCAAATAGATTGCCACAAGGGCGCCATATTCTAGGAGCCCAAACTATGTGATTGAATAAATCCTCCTCTATCTGTTGCGGATCGAGAGCCCCTTCCCCTTCTTCAAACTCCGATTCGTATTTTTCATATAGAAATCTCTGATCAACGATAGAACAAGATCCATTTTGCATCATATCTAACTGATTCCTTGGTTCGGACCGAAGAAGTAATGTAACTCGATTATTAGCAAACTGACTGCAATATTTTTCTGTCCGTGAGGATCCCGCCAGAGCCAGAGCGCCTTCTACTTCTAATAGTAATAATAGTAATAGGCCATGAACTAGATCAGAATCATTCTCAACGAATCCATAAGAAGTGATCCAATTTTTTTCATCGTGTCTGGATGAAGACCAAAGATCTTGAGCGACCGATCCGGCAGAACAACTCAAAAGATAAAGAAGTATCGTTAATTTCTTCATGCTCGTTCCAAGTTCGAAGTACCATTTGTACAAATAAGAATCCCCTCCCTTACATGATTTCTTCTTCATATAGATAGATATAGGATCTATGGGGCAATTACTTAGAAGTACATTTTGTGTCACAGCCCTTCCTATCTGATAGAAAAGGATCCCATGATCCTGAACCGATCTTATCTGGGATCGAAAATCCCAAGTTTTTCTATGAAGAGCTGATCTAATTGTATTAGTTTCTATAATGGATTTCTTCTGTGTAATACTAATTGATAGGGCCTCATTGATAAGTGCTACAAGATCTCGCGCATTGGAATCCATGGTTATGGACCCGAATCCGTTAGTATGGAACATCTTCTTTTCCAAGTGAAATCCCCTAGTATATGAAATAATGAAAAAGTGCTTTCGTTGTTGTGGAAGAAGAAGCCTTCGTATCTTAATGCATGTATTTAATTTATTCGGAGCTATTAGAGCGGGATCCACTTTTTGGGGAATATGAGTCGAAGCAATAACAAGAATCTTTCCAGTGGAACATCTTTCACAATCCCTGGAGAGATAGTTCTCTAATAGACCGAGGGATAAGTAATTCGACTCATTCACATGCAGATCATGAATGTTTGGAATCCATATTATGCAAGGAGACATTGCTTTTGCTAATTCGAATTGAAGGGTGATATCAAATCGGTCTATTTTCGGCGTCATATACATAGTTAGCACATTCGTCATAGTTAGCAGCTCCGTATCAATATCAAGGTCATCATCAATATCGTCACTATCATCAATATTGATATCGTCACTATCATCAATATTGATATCGTCACTATCATCAATATCGATATCATCAATAAGATAACCTTTAGGTTTGTCATCCAGGAACTTGTTCGGAAATACCGTAATGAAAGGAACATAGGAGTTTGTCGCTAGGTATTTGACCAAACAGGATCGTCCAGTTCCTATAGAACCTATCACTAAAATACCTCTAGAAGGGGATAGGGCTAAGCGGAGCGAAAAGGGTTTTCCATGAGGAGATGGGGAATGAAAACTATTAGCCCCACACGAGGTTTGTGAATAAGTGATTGTCTGATAATGAGCAAGGAATATCCGTCTTTCTGCTAAACAGGATCTATTGAACTCATAATTCATTAGATCCTTTTGATGAATGTCAACTAAGTATCGTAAGGAAATTGATCCCGGTTGTTCAATCATTTGATAACCAGAGTCATTCTTTGATAAATGATCACTATGAGTCAGACTCAATAGAATTTGATCAATCCTTTTTTCTGTCGTTAAGGTGGAGAACTGAACCAAGAATTCTCTTTCTTCATCATCAATCGAATCACTGTTCGCGACCCAGAATTCTATTTTCTCATCAATCCAATCACCGTTCACGTTTTTTCTTTTTCTTATCAATGAATAGATCTCTTTACTTGTACGACTTAGATGTCTCGTATTTCTCGAAAAAATGATTCGATTGATGGGATTTGGTATGATACTTACAAGATCGATGAGATTGATCTTCCAATATTTCTTCTTAGAACGTATTGATTTGACCCCATAAGCGGGACCACCACCCAATAGCATGTTGCCACCAGAAGCAGAACCCCGTATTTCTTCCAGAGAATCTCCTAATTGTTCCAGAACAACTAGAAAGAGATTCTTTAACCAGAAAGGATTCAGTTCAGATGTAGGATACCTATCCAGAAGTTTTCGAAATTCCATCATGTATGATGGAATCATCAAAGATTTGATCTTTTCTAACTCTGTCTGTAACTCGCTAGAGGCTCGGGAAACAAAGAGAAGATGTATACGAACGAGATATCCAGCAACAAGAAGAAGGAAAAAGATGGAATAGAGGAACTCCCGAGCATTTGTTGATCTCAGATGTGCCCATATCAATGGAACGGGTGACTCATTATTTCGATGAATCATTTCTTCGGACAG